ACTCTTATACAACCTACACAATTCTAGTAATTAACTAACTAATCAATGATAAAAAACTTCAGGAGAAACCCTCTCCACTCTAATAGGTATAAAAGAATGATTTACCCCACAAATTTCCCTACACTGACCAAATATCACACCAGATCTTACTAAATAAACACCTAATTGATTAATTCGACCAGGAATAGCATCAACTTTAACCCCTAAAGAAGGAACAGCCCAAGCATGAATTACATCAGCAGAACTAACTAAAATACGACTATCAACACCATAAGGCAATACGCATCGATTATCAACCTCCAATAATCGATAACCCCCCTCACCAATTTCTAAACTATTTGTTATATAAGAATCAAAACTAATAACATCGTTACTATCCCCATACTCATATTCTCAATACCACTGATGCCCAACAGCCTTTATCCTAACCATAGGCCCACCGACTTCATCTAACAAATATAGCAATCGAACAGATGGAATAGCTAGAATTAATAACAACAACCCAGGAATTACAGTCCAAGCAGCCTCAAGTGCCTGAGCCTCCATAATAAATCGAGAAGATAACCCACTTTTTAATAAACACACCATTATATACCTAACAAAGGACGAAACTATTACAAGAACAAACATAGCATGATCATGAAAAAAACTAAGCTCAGAACTCAAACTACTATAACTATCCTGAAACCCTAATTGACCCCAAAAGCTCATTTTTATTTTTATTTTTGTCCGCTTTTATATTTCTCATTCTAATGAACCCTCACGTCACTCATGAACTACCCCAATAAATAACAACACTAAAAAAATTAGTAATGCTAAATAACTTTTAAATCACATCCAAGAACTACCCATTACTATTACAACAGGAAATAACAAAACAATCTCTACATCAAAAACTACAAAAATTACAGCTAATAAAAAAAACCGTAAAGAAAAAGGTACTCGAGAAGATCCTATAGGATCGAACCCACACTCGAAAGGGCTAATCTTTTCTCGACCTATATACAATGACGCCCCAAGAAATAACCCAACAAATAATAATACAAACCCAAGCAAAAAAGCTAACAGAATCCTTAATACTACTTTTTCCATATTTACCTTTTTAGGTAAATTATAAATTATACTACATACTTTAATACTTATAATACACTAATGAGAGCAATTAATAATCTATTTATAGAACCACAACCTATCGTTTTCCTTAAACTACTCATTATTCCCCCCCCCCATTATAAAGATTCTATTTATTATTTTTTTAAAAAATTGAACATAAATAAAATTTATTAAAATAATAGTTCTATACTTTAATAAAAAGATATGATTTGCATTCAACCATTGAGATACTACTCTAGAACTATATTACAAAGGACCTCGGAGAAGATTTGCCTTGAAATCAAAAAGAAAGTGTTCGACTCACTTATCCTTTTCATTAGAAAGGTAGCCGAGCTAATATGTGGCTTCTAACTACATAAAGAGAGGTTTAACTCCTTCCACCTTTCTTTATGCTAATTAAGTGTTAAATCTATGCACATTGACTTTTCACGTCAAAAGAGCATCTTAATGCATTTAGCTACTTATAAATTCAATTTGAAGTCCTTAAGTAATCCTTAAACAAAAACTCCAAAAATTATTATCCGTTATTTTATTTTCTTTACTTGTTATTATCTGCCTAACTTTAAGTATTCCATTATTCTTTCTTTCAAACGAACCAAAACTTACTAATCAAACCCTATGTTCAATAGACCTAAACAATCAACCTTTACAGCCTAAAACAGACAACCATCCCATTATCGCCAGACCAGGCAACACAGATCTAACCAAATCAAACCAAACATCAAATACCAGAACTAAATAACAACTATAATCATTTTACCTCTCTTTTTACAAATGAAATCCCCAAACAAACTTCTATTTATATTCCTTATAGTCAGAAGCACTTGTATAGTCGCATCCTCATCCAACTGATTAATAACATGGATAGGCTTAGAAATTAATATACTTGGTTATATTCCACTTATATTTATAAAAGAAAGCAGAAGAGAATCAGAAGCAGCAGTAAAATACTTAGTCCCCCAATCATTAGGGTCAACAATTTTTATTGCCTCAGCAATTATCTCATCGTACTTTAACAACCTACAAATCCTTATGATAATTGCAATATGCCTAAAATTAGGTGTAGCACCATTCCACTTTTGATTTCCTCCAGTCATAGCAAGACTCCAACTGACACCAGCTTTCATTCTCCTAACTTGACAAAAAATCGCCCCAATCCTAGCCATCAGCTCTATAAATTCCTTGCTAATTAAAATTATTATACCTATTGCAATAATTAGAGCATTATGAGGAGGTATTGGAGGACTAAATCAAACTGATATCCGATCTCTACTAACATATTCCTCAATTGGTCATACAGGGTGAATATTAGCAAGTGTTAATAGAAATTATATAATTCTCATCGCTTATCTAACTACTTACATCTTAATTAACATATCAATTTACGCTTTTTTAACCAAAGAACACACGAAATCTTATAAACAACTTTTTTCCTCTAAAGATTCTGGAAAGATCTTTATCTTGGCCATTACAATCCTTTCTCTAGGGGGACTTCCGCCTTTTACAGGCTTCATTATAAAGTTATTAGTTTTAATACTTACAGAATCAAGAACAATTATTATTTTTGGCCTAATCATCGGGGCATTAGTAAGCTTGTTTTACTATCTATCTTTGACCTTTTCAACATTATTAAGATTCAACAAAACACACCTAACCAAAAGCCAAATAATCTCAAAACAAGCAATTCTGTTTTTACTATCTCAAATCCTACCGCTAACCTCAATCTTATTTCTTTTCTAAGTAGGGTAAGCTAACCATTAAGCTGTTGGGCTCATAACCCAAAAATAGAAACTCTCTTCCTACTAATTTTCTTAAGAGATTTAAGTTAAAAAAACTAATAGCCTTCAAAGCTTTAAATGATCGAAAATCAATCCCTACAAGCAAGAAACTAATAAGTATTATGGTTTCGACCCATAATTAGGTATAATTACATACCCTTGCTTTTAAATATTTCATTGATGTATAAAATTAGCTATACCAATTAAACTACATATGGCAGCATACACGCATTGTGACTATGGGCTAATCTTTAATAAATCTTTTAAAAAGTTTATTTCTTAAAAGAATAACCCATTAAACATTCACTACTAATGTTGAAACTCTTTCACAACACCAATGTTTTATATTATATCAGCTAGGAAACTAGGCCCTAGAAAATAAGTAAAAGGGGTGGCAAAAAATGGTGCCAGCAGTCGCGGTTATACCAATACCCCAAGCTAATTCCAACAAATCGGAGCAGTTATCAATTTTTGGTTATCAGATTAACTTTTAATGTAAAAAGTAAATTAAAACTAAATTCAATACAACCATAACTTTAACTACTCCAACAAACCATAACTTTAGAACTCGGATTAGATACCCGACTACTATATGGCCCAACATAAAAAAGAATACTACAAGCGAAAGCTTAAACCTCAAACAATGTGGCGGTGCTTTACTCCCCATCAGGGGATCCTGTGGCTTAATTCGATAATCCACGATAATCTTAGCTACTCTAGTGCTTCCAGCTTGTGTATGGCCGTTTATGCTTGCTCGAAAAAGAAAAAAAAGGAAGCAACAGAACTAATTCATTCAAAAATTCAGGTGACATACAGCCAATGGGAAGCAGATCCATGGGATACAAATAAATATACTAACAGATTTAAAGTTACAAACCTTTAATGAAGGAGGACTTGAAAGTAAGACTTAATTTCCACAAAATAAGTCTGAATAAGAACTAAAGCGCGTACAAATCGCCCGTCACTCCGACAACAAAGTAGGATAAGTCGTAACACAGTAGGGGTAATGGAAATTGCCCCTATCACAATCCATGATGGCCGAGATACCAGGCATCGAGCTTTTAACTCGACTACAGTTATTTACTTCAGGATAAGCTTTGAGAAGCTAATAAGCATTGGTCTTGTAAACCAAAGATAAGATTAAATCTCTCCAGAGCTCAAATGCCCATAGCAAAGTGGCCGAGAACAGGCAAAAGATTGTAGCTCTTTTTACGGATCATCCCTTTGTAAGCCTATATAACAAAAACCATAAACTTTACTATTTAAAGAAAAATTTCATAATATGTAGTATTTTTTAAAAAATGTGACTTAACTTATAACCGCAAGGATTAATACTTTAGGCCTTTAAAGAACTGATAACCACACATCCCTTTTGCATCATGGAGAAGCAACATAAATATAATAAATTAGGCTCCCGAATGATTATGAGCTACTAATCCTTAAAAATCAATGTTTCATAATTGATAAAGTAACTTTTAGTAGGAGTAATAAGCCTTTCATATAATCATATAGCTGGTTTTTCTTTAAAAGCATCAAAGTGCTGACTTGTAGCATTACACATTATGTTATTATAACTACAAAGTTTAATTTATTGAGGATAAGCTCAATAAAAACTCAAAAATACTTTATCACCTAACTTTCCAAGTAGGCTTAAAAGCAGCCATCTAATAACGTTTTAGTTACTAATTCCAAACACTACTTAATATTCATATATTATTATTTTAGTATTTAAAGAAACTTAACACAAAACTTTTCATGTTAATAAACAGGCATTCTATTAGTATTAACGTAGTTATTCTTTCATAATACTTAAAAATTTTGAATCAAATAATTATTCTACTCACAAAATTACATAAAGCGAACTCGGCAAATAAATTCCCTGCCTGTTTACCAAAAACATCGTCTTTTGAGTTCTTTTATAAAAGATAATGCCTGCCCAGTGAAAATTTTAAACGGCCGCGTTAGCGTGAGCGTGCTAAGGTAGCGTAATAATTAGCCTTTTAATTGGAGGCCAGTGAATGGCAAGACTAGGAATATCTGTACTTTATGTATAAAAAAAACTTTTCTTCTAAGTGAAAAGACTTAGATAATAAAGGAAGACGAAAAGACCCCGCGGAACTTCACCTTTTCTTTATACCTCTGCGTACCAAGCTTAAAAGTATACAAGGTTTGATTGGGGCAATCTTGGAACCAATAAAGCTTCCAAACTTCCATATAAAGATATACAAAATTTATTAAGGACCAAAAAGTAGTTACCCCGGGGATAACAGCGTAATCCAACTTAAGAGTACACATCGAAAGTTGGGTTTGCGACCTCGATGTTGGCTTAAGGACATCCACATAAGTGCAACCGCTATGATAGGATAGTCTGTTCGACTATTGTACCCTTACATGAGCTGAGTTAAGACCGGCGCAAGCTAGGTTGGTTTCTATCTCCTTTAACATATAAACCTTCTTGATTGTACGAAAGGACCCCAAGAGATGCATCTAATAATAGCATTTATTAAACCAATATTTAACTTAAACCTTCATAGTGGGTTAGTATAAAAATACCACTGACTTAGGATCAGTAAATAAGTAATCACTTACCCCCTACTAATACCCCTTAGTAGTACCCTTTATTTACAGGGGAAGAAGCTACCAATTATAGCAATTAGTTGTTACCTAATAGAAAGTGAACCATTTCACCTACCCTACTTAACAGAAAATAGTTTAAAAAAATAAAAACTTTGGGAGTTTTAGATTTAGTCACACTAATTTTCTGAATTAAACTCTCCATACGAAAAACTCACCCACTTATTAAAGTTTTAAACAACTCACTATATGACCTTCCAGCCCCTATTAATTTATCAGTGTGATGAAATTTTGGATCTCTACTAGGCCTATGCCTAGGTACGCAAATTGTCACAGGGCTTTTCCTTGCTATGCACTACACTTCAAACGTTGATCTTGCTTTTTATTCTGTTTCCCATATCTCACGAGATGTAAACTATGGATGACTAATACGAGCCATTCACGCAAATGGCGCCTCATTTTTCTTTGTGTGTATTTATCTTCATACAGGCCGTGGAATATACTACGGATCATACCTAGCCCAAGAAACCTGAAACATTGGAATCATGTTACTTTTCCTTACCATAGCAACAGCTTTTTTAGGTTACGTTCTCCCATGAGGACAAATATCCTTTTGAGGAGCTACTGTAATTACTAATCTTCTCTCAGCAATCCCATATGTCGGTAAAACCTTAGTTTATTGATTGTGAGGTGGATTTTCAGTTAGAAATGCAACTTTAAGCCGATTTTTTGTACTACATTTTGTCCTTCCTTTTGCCATTGTAGCTCTCGTTGTAATTCATTTATTATTCTTACACCAAACTGGATCTAACAACCCACTTGGAATTTCATCAAACGTTAATTTAATCCCATTTCACATCTATTACACATCAAAAGATGTCGTAGGATTTGTTTTTTTGTTAGCCTTACTAATCTTTATCTGCCTATTTTCACCAAATCTTTTAACAGATCCAGAAAATTATATCCCAGCTAACCCTTTAAGAACACCAGTACATATTCAACCAGAATGATACTTTTTATTTGCTTATGCCATCTTACGATCTATCCCTAATAAGTTAGGCGGAGTTGTTGCGTTATTAATATCAATCCTAATTTTAATTTTTATACCTATATTACACTATAATACTATACGTTCAAACTCTTTTTATCCAATAAATCAATCCCTTTTCTGATTATTCCTAGGAATTTTTATGGTGCTTACATGAATTGGTAAACAACCTGTAGAAGACCCATTTATCTGAATTGGCCAAACTTTTTCTGCCTTATACTTTATATTCTTTATTATCTCTCCCATACTTTCAAAAACATGGGATTTTCTCCTTTTCTTAAAAGAAAAATAATTTTAAAGGAAAAATAGTTTAAACTTACACAAAACATAACACTGAAAATGTTACAATGACCTAGTCTTATTCCATATATTCATATATCATCATATTTATAAATTATAATTAAATTATATGTAGCTAACACCAGCTAGCAAGAATACTAATAAAACTAAAAAAATACGAGTGTAAACTAAAAGTCCCCCTCTCTGCATGTAATATGAAATATTAACACCATTTCTTAATACCTTAAACATACCTTGCCCTCCCAACACCTCTATTCAACCTAAATCTAAATGTAAATGCATAAGCCCACCAAACTTTAACCCAATTCCAGCTAAAAATCTCCCAGATACCAAATTCATAAATCATATTCTTGACAGAAATCGCCCTAACTTCCCAAAAAATTTTTTCTTAAAAACTCCTACCAAAGAAAAATTAATAAACCTATATAATAATCCAAAAAATGTAACAATACCAATAACCACCTTTCCAAAAATACCAACTAAACTAAATCCATTTACATCTACTCAAACCCTTTGCAAAAATCACCCACCTGCAATTGCACCAATCGATAACACAATAATAGAACACACAATATAACCGCTCTCAGCCCTATAGGTAAACAAACTTCTACTAAAATTTTGCCCAAATACCCCAATTAGCAAAATTCGCAAACTATAAACCAAGCTTAACCCTGCACCCACTAGTATAATAATCACTTCCAACCTTCCGCTAAACCTTCTAAAAACTCCTTCTAAAATAAGATCCTTGGAATAAAATCCACTTAAAAAAGGTATCCCGCATAAAGCAATACTTCTAAGTATTAAACATCTTCTTCTAAAAGGCAACAGATAGTTTAAACTCCCAAGAATTCGTCCATCTTGAGTATCCATAGTTGAATGAATAATAGAACCAGCACACAAAAATAATAAAGCTTTAAACAAAGCATGAGTAAAAAGATGAAAAACAGCAATAACAGGAAAACCAACCCCTACAGTAAATATCATTAATCCCAACTGACTTAAAGTAGACAAAGCAATAATCTTTTTTAAATCAACCTCAAAACAAGCACTTAAACCTGCTATTAATAAGGTCAATGCCCCTATCTTTCTCAAAAATCACAAAACCTCATGTATCTCAACTAAAGTTCTATAAAATCGAATAACCAAATAAACACCAGCCGTCACTAAGGTTGACGAATGCACCAAAGCGGAAACAGGTGTGGGAGCAGCCATTGCTGCAGGCAACCAAGCAGAGAACGGAATTTGAGCCCTTTTTGTCATTGCTCCAACAACTACTAAAAAACAAACTAATAACCCAAAACTTCCAGTTATCCCATATCCAATGCATCATTCTCCTCAATTAATTAAAAAGCAAATACTCAAAATTAACAGAGCATCCCCAATACGATTGGCTAATACAGTTAGTATTCCAGCAGCTAAAGATTTTTTATTCTGGTAATAAATAACCAAAGCAAATGACACAATACCTAAACCATCCCACCCCAAAAGAATAGTAATCAATCTAGGAATAAAGATTAATAAGTTCATTGATCCCACAAAGGCTATAATAAGCAATATAAACCGTCGCATAAAAACTTCCCCCTCTATATAGGATACCCTAAATAATGATACAGAACCAGAAATCAAACAAACGAAACAAGAAAAAATAACACTAATATAATCAAAAATAATAGGCAAACTTCAATCTACACTACATATACTTAAAATCTGTCATTCAACTATATAACTTTGCCCTATAGAACCAATTATAGAGATTGCAAACACCCCCAATAATACTGCTGTAAAGAAAAGAAAAACAGAACATAACAAAGGGGCTCTTATATTTTTTTTATTTTTCACCTAATATAGCAAGAATCACCTTCCTGTGTTTAGCCACCTATCAGCCCAACTTTAATCGCCTCTATATTACTCACTCTTTGTTTCACTTTATTAATCAGTATTATAATCATCAATCAGTATTATAATCATCAATAATTTATAGCTAAACCTCTAACCTTTAACCTTTGAGTTAGTCACACTAAGACCTTATAATAATTCTTGGATTTAGTAAAACTTCCCCCCCATTATTTAAAAGTAATTTAATTTATTTTCAGTAAATTTTTATTAAACAATAAATTTTTAATTAGGTTGAGGGCTGGTGAAACTAAAATCACAAATGAATTTGAATCATTAGAAGGAACCAAGAATTCCGCCATCAATATTTGTCTTGTAGTATATATCTTATTACTGTAAACTGCAACTTTACCAAAACAAAAGTCAAGACATTTAAACATACAGCATTACGCCGGATGAACGGATTACTCTGATGAGGTAAATTATGGGCTACTGCCCTAATGCTTTTAGCAAAAAGTAGTATATTTATTACAACTCGTTTACACCGAGTTAAAGGTTTAATTTCCCTTTTTGAAGTAAGGTGGCAGAAAAGTGCCTCAGATTTAAGCTCTGATTATGAAGTATTACTTCCCTTTCTAATCATCCAACACCTAATTGCCACTTTTATCACTTACTTATTAATTCTACTAGGCGTAGCATTTTTTACTCTTTTAGAACGAAAAGCTCTTGGGTATTTTCAAATTCGAAAAGGCCCTAATAAATTAGGAATTATCGGAATTCCACAACCACTAGCTGACGCCTTAAAACTATTCGTTAAAGAGTGAATCACCCCTATATCTTCGAATTATTTTCCTTTTATCTTAACCCCAACAGTAATACTTATTCTAGCCCTTAGGCTATGACAATTATTTCCCTCTTTTATACTTTCACACCAAGTTACATTAGGAATACTTCTATTTTTATGTATCTCCTCACTAGCTGTATATACAACACTAATAGCAGGTTGATCATCTAACTCCAAATACGCTTTATTAGGAGCTATTCGAGCTATAGCTCAAACTATTTCATATGAAGTAACTATAACTTTAATTATTATCTTTTACCTATTTTTAACAATGCAAATAGATCTAGTAAGCATTCGTCTAACTAGTTTATCTATAGTTACTGCCATATTATTTTTACCTTTAGGAATTATATGACTAGCAGTAATTCTTGCAGAAACAAACCGAGCTCCATTTGATTTCGCAGAAGGAGAATCAGAATTGGTATCAGGGTTCAATATCGAATACGGCGGAGCTGGTTTTGCTTTTTTATTTATAGCAGAGTACAGAAATATCTTAATAATAAGCCTCGTTACTTCATGCCTACTAACAGGCACACTAATAATATCAATCCCAGTAGCCATTATTTTCTTATGGGCTCGAGCCACGTTACCTCGTTATCGCTACGACCTATTAATGGCAATAGCCTGAAAATCTTTTTTACCTTTAAGCCTAGCTATTTTAATAGCATTAAGACCGCTTCTTTTATTATTATAGTAAATGCCGATAGTATAATAAGTACAATTGCCTTCCAAGCAGAAAGACCAAGTTAGGTCAGCATAACCATAGTACATACACTATACGTAATTACACTCATAGCTATTTCGACCTTATGAACATATACAATTCTCTCTATAACTTTGCCTATACATCCGTTACCACTAGGTATCATAGTACTATTACTAGCATTTTTAAACTGTGCTCTAATTGCTACAATTAGTCCATGATACTCCTACATACTTTTTTTTATTTTCATCGGTGGAATACTAGTTATATTCGCATACATCGCATCTCTTTCTCCTAACATAACTTTTTCCGTAAATAATCCTCTAATACCTGTTGCACTAACTATCATTTCTATTTTTAGCCTTAAAAACCTAAAACTCAACTCAAATCACCAAATTAACACAGAACTTGCTTCCAGAATTAATGATACAACACAAATTATAAGTTTTTTATACACAGATAACGGAGTTACCTCTATCATCTTATTAGCCTGCATACTACTATTTACCTTAGTAGCAAGAGTAAAAATTTGTAAACCTAAAATGGGAGCATTACGCCCATTTTTCTAGAGAAACTTTCTGCTCAAGTTTAAAAAATAAAATTAAATTATTTTTTAAATAAACAACATTAAAGCTACCCCAGCTACTCTTAATATAAGCACCAATTTAAATCTGATAATGTAATTAATGTACTCTTCAGCCATATTCACACCACGCACCCATAAAGGATACTGCCCATGTTGCGTAATCGAGTATAAGTATCACGAATAAAGTCCTCTTAAAAAAGTTATAACCCCTGTAAGCAAACCAAATATCACAGAATATCTTAGAATAGAAATCCCTAATATTAATTCTCTTCATAAATTCAAAGAAGGAGGAGCAGCTATATTAATAGCACACATTAAAAACCAACACAGAGAAACCCCCGGAACTAAAACTAACCCACCTTTGACTAAAAACAATCTACGAGTCCCATAACACTTATAAGTTTCACTAGCTAAAAAAAACATACCAGAGGAACATAGACCGTGAGCAATTATTATTAATAAACAACCTAACCACCCCCAATCTGTATTAGAATAAATACCCCCCAAAACTAAACTTATATGCCCAACAGATGAATAAGCTACCAAAGCCTTTACATCATTTTGGGCAAAACAAACTATTCTAGCAACAATCCCGCCCACTAACCCAATACAAAAGATGACAGAAACAGTTAAAGTTCTATATAATCCTAGTATATAAAAAAACCGAACTAAACCATAACCCCCAAGCTTAAGCAAAACACCAGCTAAAATCATAGACCCAGCAACCGGCGCCTCTACATGAGCTTTAGGTAACCACAAATGAAATCCATAAATAGGTAGCTTTACTAAAAAAGCCAAAGAAGCACAAAAAGTTACCAACCAACTTCATTCAAACTTTAAAAACATTCATCCCCAAAAAACAGACCCTCCTTTAGTAAAAATTAAAACAATCAAAATTAAAAGAGGAAGAGAAGCACTAACCGTGTACAGTAATATATATTTTCCAGCCTGTAATCGCTCAGGTTGATAACCTCATCCCAAAATAATTAACAAAATAGGAATAAGACTAAACTCAAATATAATATAAAAGTTAAGTAAAGACCCAACACTAAAACAAAAAACAAGAACCAAAGTCAACACTAAAACTCTAAAAGTAAATTCAGTACATTTATTATCTGCTTTTAGAACATCACGTACCCTAGCTAATATTCTAAGACTAGAAATTAAAATAGTTAATGACACAAGACCAAAAGAAAACCTATCAACAATCAAAATTTCACCTCAACATCCTGCTAACCCTAACGAACTAAATCACAATCCCATACTATATAGAAATATAACCACACAACCTCACAAAACTCTTCATCAAAAGACCCTAGGTCCTAACCCACTTACCACAGTCAGCAAAACCCTAGTAATTCCCAACCTAAAAATGACCTAAAACCAACCCCCCAACGTAATCACTTCCAGAGTTACGAATTAAAGAAACTAATACACTTAACCCAAGTGCAGCCTCACAAACTCCAAAAGCTAAAAAAATCAAACATACGCTTCTCAATCAACCTTGAAAACAAACCAAACCAAAAAGCATGATATAAACACCTAAAGTAAAAACTTCCATTCTTAACAAAATTCCGAAAAGCCTTTTTCGCTGAGATATTAAACATACCCCACCTACTATAATTCCGATAGCCCCTACACCCACAATAGGAAAAAACCACACTACTTCTTTAAAAAAATCCTTCCAAACCCTCACTTTATAGATTTTTTACTATTAATAATCTTATTATTATTCTCTACATATTTAATTATATATTTCCCCTCAACCACTCATCAAATTATCACCGCAAAACACACCAAACAAATCAAAAAAACACTAATAACCAAAACTCATGACATAGGTCTCAACTGAGGCATAAAAGAATGCCACCTTAGGCAACTTGAGTTTGACAAACTCAAATTATATTTTAACTAATTCTTTTATTTAATGTTACAACTACTAATGCCCCATTGGATGATCAGAAGAATACAACCCAACCAATAAAACAAAAACATATGCCTGCAAAAATCTAACAGCAAACTCAAAAATTATATACCCCCACATTACTAAACTTCCAAACAACCTTCTTAATAAAGAAACCTCATAAAAAAACCTTACTACGTACTCACCAATAACATGTAATATAAGATGCCCTATAGTAATATTAGCAGCTAATCGAACACCTAAAGTAATAGGACGAATCAAAATACTAACTCTTTCGATTAATACGAGTAACGGAATTAATACAACTGGCCTTCCAGTTGGAACTAAATGGCCAGCACTTTCTTTCCAAGAAAAAACTCAACCACTAAAAACCAAAGAAAATCAAACCATCATTGCTAAAACAAGGGTCAATGATAAATGACTGGTTGGACTAAACACATTCGGAATCATACCAGAAATATTCACAATAAAAATTAGCATAAATAAAGAAACCTGCCCCAATACAAACCCCCCAAAAAACTTACCAGAACAACTTTTTACCAAATCCGATACTACATTTACTAAACTAAAAAATATAATATTAATACCAGACACCCCTACTCATACCCCAACCAAACAAATAGATAACCCAATAAACCCAGTCAATCACATAATACCTCTAACTCTAATGTTAGAGTGCACTCCAGCATCCAAAGATGAAAAAATATCTATCAACATTTTTTAAACTTTTTTATTTAAGAACCTCACCAATAAATGCACAAATATAAAAAAATTCAAACCACATCAACAAAATGCCAATATCAGGCAGCTGCCTCAAATCCAAAATGATGACAATTAGAAAAATGATGCAAATAACATCGCACTGTACACACAACTAAAAAAATTCTTCCAATTAAAACATGTAACCCATGAAATCCTGTCATTACAAAAAAAGTAGAACCATAAACACTATCAGCAATTCTAAAAGAAGCCTCCTCATATTCTCCTCATTGAAGAACAGTAAAATATAAACCTAAAAACACAGTTAAAAGCAACCCATATAAAGCCTCTTCACGATTACTCACTATTAATCCATGATGAGCTCAAGTAACACTAACCCCAGAGCCAAGCAATACAGCTGTATTTAACAAAGGTACCTTAAAAGGGTTCAAAGGCATAACCCCAACAGGAGGCCAAACACAACCTAACTCCAATGTAGGAACAAGCCTTCTATGAAAAAACCCCCAAAAAAAAGCAAAGAAAAAACACACCTCAGAAAAAATAAACAAAACTATCCCCCATCGAAGATTCATACTAACTCATCTAGTATGATAACCTTGATAAGTCCCTTCTCGAATAACATCCCGTCATCACTGAACCATAGTCAATAAAATCACCAAAATACCAATCAATATTAATGTTATCCCCTTCCCATGAAACCAACTAACTAACCCAACAGTCAAAAATAACGCTCCACCTGCAGCCGTAAAAGGTCATGGACTAAACTCTACTAAATGAAAAGGATTACGTAACATTTTTACTTTATTGTAAATATTACCTTAATTTACGATGATAATACAACCTTAACAACCTGACTATTGGAGTGAAAAGATGCAGGAAAACTATTGTCCTGTCACTCAAAAGACGTTCTTAAAGCTCTCCCCCAAACAACGGATCGCTGAGAAACAAAAGACTCAAATAGTATAAACATAAAAAGTAACACAGAAACAAAAGAAATCAAAGAACCTCAAGAAGAAACCACATTCCACTTAGCAAAACTATCAGGGTAATCAGAATATCGACGAGGTATCCCAGCTAAACCCAAAAAATGTTGAGGAAAAAATGTTAAGTTAACCCCTACAAACATCAATACGAAATGAATCTTCCTCCAAACAACATGAAAAGTTACTCCAGAAATCAAAGGATATCAAAACCTAAAAGCTCTAAACAAAGCAAAAACAGCCCCCATCCTTAAGACATAGTGAAAATGAGCCACTACGTAATAAGTATCATGTAAGACAATATCCAAAGATGAATTAGATAAAACAATACCCGTCAATCCACCTACAGTAAATAAAAAAATAAAACCTAAAGCTCACATAATAGGTGGTTCAGTCTTATTAACAAATCCGTGAATTGTAGCTAACCATCTAAAAACTTTAATTCCTGTTGGAACAGCAATAATTATAGTAGCAGCAGTAAAATAAGCTCGAGTATCCACATCCATACCTACAGTAAATATATGATGAGCTCACACAATAAAACCTAATACTCCAATAGAAACAATGGCATACACTATACCCAAATAACCAAAAACCTGCTTCTTTCCTGCATAATGTATAACAATATGAGAAATTATTCCAAATCCTGGCAAAATTAAAATATATACCTCAGGATGACCAAAAAACCAAAATAAATGCATGTATAAAATAGGATCACCTCCCCCAGTAGGATCAAAAAATGACGTGTTAAGATTTCGATCTGTAAGTAACATTGTAATAGCACCAGCCAAGACAGGTAAAGCAGCTACTAACAAAATTGCAGTAATAGTAACAGCTCAAACAAATAATGGAATTCGTTCAGCAACTAACCCAGGAGATCGCATATTCCCAACAGTAGAGATAAAATTAATAGCCCCCAAAATAGATGAAGCACCAGCAAGATGTAAAGAAAAAATAGCCAAGTCTACTGAAGCCCCGGAATGAGCCACATTCCCAGATAAAGGAGGATACACTGTCCAACCAGTCCCAACACCTCTCTCTACCAAAGAAGACCTTAACAGTAAAAACAAAGCTGGTACGAGTAATCAAAACCTTAAATTATTTAACCGAGGAAAAGCCATATCAGGAGCACCAATCATAAGAGGAATAAGTCAATTCCCAAATCCACCAATTATTATTGGTATTACTAAAAAGAAAATCATCATGAAAGCATGAGCTGTAACAATAACATTATACAACTGATCATCACCTAACAATCTTCCAGGTTGACCAAGTTCTGCCCGAATCAAAAGCCTTAAAGCCAACCCAATTAACCCAGACCATAAAGCCAACAATAAATATAAAGTACCAATATCTTTATGATTAGTAGAACACAATCACCGCAA